TTCGATTATTCAATCTATAGTTAGCGCGTAGTGGGAAAAGAAAGAGAGAACAAGCGTTATCGCACAACCCTCGAGGCTTTGAAGTCCATAGCGCCCGATTCGATCACTCTATCGAGTAGAAGTCCAGGGATGCTTCAATCGATTCTTAACACCTTTAAAACTCCCTTCCTTATTTTGGATGAGAAGGCAAATTGTTAGCTTTCTCGGCTTAACGACTCTTTGCCCGGGACTGCTCTTTAAAACTTCATCCAGTTAATCGATATCTGTCAGTCTTTTCAGACTTCCCCTTCTTCCTCTAAGCACTTTTACTCTTTAAGAAAGGGAGTGAGAGTGGTCGAAGCGAATACCAGACGGGGTAGAAGGTTCTGTTCCTATTGAATCAGATCTGGCTTTTGCTTACTCCTGTCCATACGACCCGAGGGAAGAAGCTCCTGTCTCTTCTGCATTTGACCTGAGACTGGGAGTTGAACTCTCTCGATTTAAATAGACGGCTAGGAAGGAAAGAAGCATGGAAGCCCCTTATAGATTAGCAAAAACAAAGAAACTCTTTCTAAATAATATATTGGTTGTTGTTAAGTGAAAGGGGAGGAAACTCAACTCAAAAGGAAGAGTCCCTATCTCCATAAGAGGAGCAATACAGGAAGAACCGCAGCTATTGAAAATAAGCGATTTTAGCCCTTATGGCACGTTGTTGGAAGTTTGATCGGAAGATAAGTAGGCAAGGAGTGACCACCATCCAGATAGATGCTTTTTGAGTTCCCGGCTCCCGGCCTTCAAGAAGGAATACGAGGCGCAAAGCGTAGTGGATATACTATTCCTGCTATCTTACTTCCCGAGGGGGAAGAAGCTGTTCTAGCTCTTGGCGACTCGGAACGAATGGTAACATGGTTCGAGATAGAGATGATGAGTAGGGAAAAGCCTTACTTAGCCATAAGAGAGGGATGTTGCTTCTCCCGCAGCTAATGTCGCCTCTGCCGCTGCATCGCTCTCATCTTAATGGCATCAGTCAAATGGAGGCGAAGTGAATACCCGGTTTAGACCGTCGGGGAAGTCGACTCAGCAGTTCTTGCTTTTGTTTCAGAAACTGTGATAGGGGAAGCCGCTCTTTTCCTTGTTTCCACTGTTGAAGGAAAAAAAAGAGGGCTGGGCAATCTGTTGAGTTTGCTGCTATCATAGATAAGGGAAAGGCAGCTTAAAGGAAAGCAGTTGTAAGAGAAAAATTCCCCTAACCAGCATTATACTTGATTTGATTACCGCCGTTGGACGAAAGGCATTGGGAAAAGGGCGACCCCTACTCGAAAGGAAGTTAAGTTACCCGGTGAGGGAACCCGAGGGAGAAGAAGACGAGTGGTCGAACACTCTCGCATTATGCTTGTAACAGATATGCCAGATGGGAATGAGGAAATCATACTGCCGATTAAGCGACTACCCCTTCAAATCATGAATGGGGATATCACACTGCTTATTTCGCGAGTAATCCTTCATATCATGAAAGATAGATAGACTACTGCGGCTACCCCTTTATGGACTTTTGCGACTAAGCATTTCTGATATGAAAGATGAAATTGAATAAGATAATACAGATGGTAGCGTAGAGTCAGGCTATCCCATGTTTGCAATAACCGCTTTGGGATCTTTCCTGTTAATGATGAATAGCTTGCCCAGTTAATCTACAGAGAATCTGAATCCTACTATGTATATTCGGTATAACAAAACAACCGGAAAACGAATCGATCTAGATGCAGGTTTGTTTGGCCGCTCTAAGCAAACTATAGTATGGCATTCTTTCTTTAGTAATAAGCTGTAGTAACAAGGCTTGTTCAAAGAACAGATCAGAGGCGGTCAATGAACTATTTATTTTAAAGCGCAATCGGGGCTAATCTAATATAAGATGTCAAAGCGGTCATCTGCGGCAAAGGCTTCTGTAACAGTGGAAAAGGCTGTGCCTCACTTCTTTTAACCGCTTATTTTGTAAATAGAGCTACTTTCCCTCCTTCATCCCTTCGTTCTAATCCATCCAGACATATATGGCAACCCGTACTAATTGCCCTTGCCATGAGACCACTACTCGCTTTGGTCTTTCCACCTGCTCTTGTGGCTTCCACCTACCCTTGTACTGAGACCACCCTGGCTTTTCAAATGGATGTGACCCCCCGAGCTCCTATCGTCGCTCGACCCCGATGGGGTGTTTTGTTTGAGTCGTATCCGTGCGCAGAAAAATCCTTGTTCCTCTTCTTCGAACTCTCCACTTGCTGGGACTGAACGAACTATCCGAGGCGTCGATGCGCAGGTGTGAGACGCGCATGCGGGTCTCAACGGTTGACGTGAGTGTGAAAGCGCTTTAACGAGCGAGATTTGAGGCTCTAAATGAGACCTCTTTTTTCGTGCGAAGACTGGATTGAGTGCGCTACTTTTTTAGTTTATACACAAAAGCATATAAAAGGAGATGATATTCCGATGTATCAGTTATGTGGTTTTATTAGTCCCCCCCTATTTATTTATAACAGCAACAAACTCACTAATAATAATCTATTTGTTTTCTTTACATATAATAGGGGCTATGGGCTGAGCGGTGAACAGCAAATGGATAAAGAACCTTTCACAAAGCATTCCGTTTTGCCGAGTTCACTTGCCTTTTGCAATTCCACAAATTTCGTGTAGTAATTCGGGTTGTTGATCTACCGAACTCGAAATGGCTTTCTCATATCGGGGCGTTCCGGTGACGTTCGATCGCGGTACCCCGCTGCATAAAGCACTACAATTGGTTTTTCAATGGCAAGTGCCGGTCGTCGAGTGGCTGAACCAACCCCTACGGCGGATCCACGTACTGATGAATGCCAGCCATCCTTTATCGAGTAGCCTTTACTATTATAAAACCCTTGCTGATTCGATAGCCTGAAAAAGATCGACCACGATTTTTATTTCTGACTGCCTATGCCTCTAACGATGCTTCGGGCAAACTGTAACTAGGTGCCCTACTCCTACCCCCCCTGTTCTCACCTTCGTCTCTGCTGCCTCCGCTCCAGCTTGCTCTATTACCTATGCAATCACAGCTCAGTAATGGACTGGTGAACTAAAATGGAACGCTGCTGGGATAATTGCGACTGATGAATCGCGATCAGCCGCAGATTCCCTTGCCGTTGGATTCGTGCCTCAAGACTCTGCCACTGGGACTCGGTCGGAAGAATCTACTGCGGCCTTCTCTACCCACCTTTATGAATTCTAACCCCAACCAGCCATGACAAGGCTTAATTTATTAGAACCCGTTGTTGTTTAGAAAGACCTATCGGACCTGTGAAAGTCTCGTTTTTGACTAAGTTTTTTTTGAGCATTGTACACGGGCTTTGCTGCGACGAGGATGCCTTTTTTAATCAGGCCAACGTCAAGACCTGAAACAGAGTCCTACCACGTTAAGGGAGAGCACCCAACTTTCTTGTTGACACGTGAGGGGAAATAGGAGTCTGAGGTGGCAGGATTTACCACTATAACCCTATGGTAGTGATGGTTGGTCCCACTACTCCTTCGAGTGCCTTTTGCGCTTAGCGTCGGAAAGAGGAGTTGCTTGCCTTACCACACCAACCACCTTAGCGCTGGAAGTTCTAGCAATGGGCAGCTAGGCAAAGGAAAATTAGATAGCTAATGAATATTCATTAGATAATAGATTGTGGATCTTTTATTAGCTCGTGCAATAAATAAATAAGTCCTTCGCCTTAGTAAGCTAGCTTTCTAAGCCCGGGTAGGACGTGGATCGATCGTGACGAAAATGGGACTAATCCTCTGTAATAGAAGAGTCAGAGTCCCTTCTCGACCAGACGAAGGAGATAGGAATGGAATTCTGCCTTGACCCTCCTGGAGGCGCAAAGTTCATAATTCAGTGTGGTGGGGCCTGCTTTAGTAGTAGTATTATAAGGATGTTGGTCTCGTATATAAGATCACTGCTGCTTTTAGGAGCGCTCTTTTCATCCAACTAGTTTTATCGTAATAGAAGAAAAAGAAAAGAGGCGAACAGTTATTGGATTGATGAGAAAATGGAATCCTTCATCACGGGCTGTGATTGGCTTCAGGATAAAGAAAAAAAATCTCGCTAACTTAACGACAGAAAAAAGGATTGATAAAATTCTATTGAGTCTGACTCAGAGTGATCATTTATCAAATACTGACTCTGGTTCTCTAATGAATGAAGAGCCGGGAGTAATTTACTTACGAAACTGAATTTACATTCATCAAAAGTATCTACTGAATTATGAGTTCAATACACTCTGTTTAGCGGAAAGACGGATATTCCTTGCTTATTATCAGACAATACAAACCTCGAATCGTTTTCATTACCCATCTCCTAACCTACCCTTTTCGCTCCGCTTACCCCTATCCCCTTCTAGGGGTATTTTAGTGATAGGTTCTATAAAAACTGGACGATCCTATTTGGTCAAATACCTAGCAACAAACTCCTATGTTCCTTTCGTTACAGTATTTCGGAACCGGGACCTGGTTAAGGTTTCTGATGATGATAGTGATGATTATTTTGATAGTGGTGGCAATATTGACGAAGAATACGATGTTTATCTTGATATGATTGACGATATTGATGATAGTAAGGAAATTGAAGATATTTGTGGTATTGACGTTACTGATGTGGTTGACGAGATCGCTATCGCCCGTGCCCTTGAGGCGGAGCAGGAGTTTGAAAAGGTGATAAATGAGGCTGTGGATCTGCTAGAACCGGAACACAGAGACCCTTTTTTTATCAACCTTCAATTCGAATTAGCAAAAGCAATGTATCCTTGCATAATATGGATTCCAAACATTCATGATCTGCATATGACTGAGTCGAATTCCTTATCTCTTGGTATATTAGCGAACAATCTCTCCGGGGATTGTTAAAAATGGGGTTGGTCCACTCTATTAATGGACAATTTCTCCGGGGAAAGAGGGGATTTGGAAAAAGGTTACACTGGAAATATTCTTTTTATTGCTTCGACCAATATTCCCAAAAAAGTGGATCCTGCTCTAATAGGCCCGAATAAATGAAATACATGCATTAAGATGCGAAGGCTTCTTATTCCACAACAACAAAAGCTCTTTTCCACTCTTTTATATACTAAGGGATTTCACTTGGAAAAGAAAATGTTCGATACTAATGGATTGGGGTACATAACCTTGGGTTCCACTATAGGAGATCTTGTAAGACTTACCAATGAGGCCCTATTGATTGGTATTGCAGAGAAAAAATAGATTCTATACACTAATCTAATTAGATACGCTCTTTTTCGAAAAACTTGTACTTTGCGATCCCCGGCAATGTCGGTTCAGGATCATGGGATCCTTTTCTATCAGATAGGAAGGGCTGTAGCACAAAATGTACTTATAAGTAATTGCCCCATAGATCCTATATCTATCTATATGAAAAAGTAATTTGTATGTAACGACGGGGATTCTTTTTTGTACAACTGGTACTTCGAACTTGGAACGAACATAAAGAAATTAACGAGACTTCTTTATCTTTTGGGTTGTTCTGCCGGATCGGTTGTTCAAGACCTTTGGTCTACAACCGAAGATGAAAAAAAAGGGATCACTTGTTGTAGCCTTGTTGAGAATGATTCTGATCTAGTTCATGGCCTATTAAAAATACAAGGCGATCTGGCGTTACGGACAGAAAAAGATTGCAGTCAGTTTGATAATGATCGAGTGACATGGCTTCTTCGACCCGAACCAAGGAGTCCCTTAGAAAAGCTGCAAAATGGATATCGTTCTATCCTTGAGAATAAATTTATCTATGGAAGAGATAATGACCTACTGATGATTGACCCAGAATACGAAAATATCGGACTGAACGACATAAAGGAGTTTTTATTAACTGACATAGGTTTGTCTCCTAGAATATGGCGCCCTTGGGCTCTTCTATTTGATTGGGTCGAAGATCCCAATGAATTTTTATTTCCCTATTGGATGGGGGTATTTGGGGACCTGGAAGAGGAGAAGAAGAATGATAATGAAGAGGGTAAGCTTCCTAAGCTTCCAGAGAATGATAATGAGTTCTTGCTGAGTGGAGCCCAGATACGACTTTCTTCCACAGAAGAATGTGTTCTTCTACAAAACCAATTCATTTTGGACCCTGGGGCTCATTGAAAAGTCTCCTTGCTATCTTCGACAGTCTTGAGAGCGAGGGCCGCAATAGCCCCTACCTTCACTCTTTTCTAGAGAAAAAAAAATAGGAGATACCCTTGAGGCGCTCTCTCCCTTTTTTATAGGGGGTCGCCCTATACAGGTCCGCAGTTTTCTGAGCGCTGTTTTCATCCAACTCGCGAAATATCGTAAATAAGCGGTTTAGGTAATGTATATTTATTCTCGCTAGAGTAAGGCGAACTGGATAAGAACAATAAGAAATTTTAGCTCGAAGAGTTTGTAGGGGAACCTGTGGCTGGCTATCTTATCCTATTGCCTCCCGCTCGTAGATTAACGTTTTCACTTCATTTTGAAGGCGGACATGAATGAGCAGACATGTTATTAGTTCTGTCGGGCAGGCTGTCTTACCAAAAACCTTTCCAACTGACTTGGTGACTCCTATAGTACAACCAAAGGCTAGTTGCTTGGCGGACTCAAGACTTCTACTACTTGCTCTATCCTTGCTGGCTTACTAACTCTTGCTCTAACTCCCACTCTATTAGATCCCGAATCCACTGCCGAAGGAATAGAAGCCATGCGATGCAGGATTGATGAAACCGAAGTCTTAGCTCTGTTAGAGCTGAAATAACTCAATATCACGTAATGAAACTGTGCTTGAAAGCGTTCAGTTGTGGCTGCTACCTACAATAAATAGGATAGGTGAGATTTCCAGGAAAGCTAGTCTTCTTTTTGATAGTAAGAGAGAGAAAGAGCTTATTTCGATAGAGGAAAGGAACGGAGTCAGCTGTCCCCTTATAATGGTAACATCGCTGAATCCGCTTCGGAAGATAGTGCATCTGTCTTTGCTCTCAGGCATGCATCAAAGGTAAGCTGGATCTCTAGGTGGCTGACCAGGAGAAGGACTAGCTTAGAAATTCACTTGCTAAAAAGAATCCTGCTGAATGTCAAACATTAATAGACTATCTCTTATTTCGCCTAAAGGCTGGAGTGCAATATCTTAGGTAAAAGATCGCTATGCCACTGAATTGTACAGATTGGGGTTAGACTCACCTACTATTCCCTTTGCTGTCTTAATCGCTGTCTAGCCAGAATATCCCGGCGCTTTCTTCTCTTTCTATTTGATGCGCTTGCTTTCGCTTTCATGCTGCCTCTGCCTCCACTCCCATACTAGGAGCGATAATGAAGTCTCCTCTCTTTGGCTAGAGGAGAATGAATTCCTGTCTAAAGCATGTCTCTGGGAGAAAGTCCTGGTACTCATTCCTTGAAGTGAGGGAGAAGGTGCGTAGCCGCTGTTATGTTAGGAAAAAGACGCTGTTTGAAAGGGGCTCGCGTCTGATTATCTTATATACGAAACTAAGAGAAAGGCTGCTTTTAGGTCTTTTCACGACTCTGCTGCTATTGACTCATCCGCTGGGATTGGAATGCTTGACTTGCTTTCAAAGCCTAGAAGGGCTAACTCTTAACTAGGCTAGCGAAGGCAGCTCTCTGGGGCAGGCAACAACTACCGATTCTCACCCTCGAGTCAGGAGCTCGCTTTCAATCTCTAAGAGCCGATTCTATGGCATCTTCTCTTATTATATCTTTCTAGTTAGCGCGTAGTAGCTTAATTCGTATTCCATTCATTCCCATCTCGAAATAAATGGTTGAATAAGAGTTCAAACAAAACTAAAGGAAGCAGGACTATTCTCCTTTATATCCTTTGAAAGCAGTCCAAAGAGAACTGAACTCTTATTTATATAAGAAGGGGGATCTCGCTCCTCTCCTTATCAGTCGAGTGACTTCATACCTCTACTCGTACTCGCTTGTCGACTCTCTTTCCGAGGAAATCAGGTGAGACTTCCTTTCTCGCTTTGAGGCTTGCTTTGATCAGTCTGACACAGCCCCTTTTGTCACAGCGGATTCTCTTCGCAATAGCGCAGAAAATAAGTAATCAGGAAAGTCAGTCAGCTTGGTCAATTCCTTTGAATCACGAAATCATAAATTCAGTCTACTAAGGAGCCGATTAGTAGTACAGAAACCTCTTACTCTTCCTAAAAGAAAAACGAGATGAGAAAATAAAGAAAGAGAGATCTATTGAATGGGCCTTCTAGAGATCGAGATGTGAGAAAGAGTTAGTGACTAAGAGTATGTAGAAAATACAGTCAAGACAAAAGCTAAGTCCGGAAATTAGAAGCGGTTAAAGACGGCGCTATCGAATCAGTTCTTGGAGGAAGAGTAGCTGTTGTCTCTTTCCCGGCAATGTAAGATCAGGAAGAGCTGGTTTGACTTTCTCTGTGGTTCGGTTTTCCTTCCTTTCTGTGGTAGCTAGGCCTGGTAGCATGTTTGCTAGTCTTGTCGGACTAGGAGCTCTACTAGGCTTGACCGTGGGAAATTTACTTCTTAAAGAAAGAATGACGTAGGTAGACTAACTATAAGTAGTAGGAGTTCCCGTCGAGAGGCAAATTCTTCATTTAGGAAAGATCCGATACCAAGTGAAAGCAAGCTAGCTGTTGGTGCTATAGTAAGTCCGTGGTCAGCATACTTAGAGTCGTCTTCTTGCTGTTGTTGAATGTTAAGTTGTGATCAGCTTAGCAGTAAAGAGCTCTTGTTTAGCGAAAGTCGTATTCGGATTCTGCTTGAGCGGCCTTCTCTCTCTGAGTTAGGGCAAAGGTAGTTCGGTAAGCCTCGTAATCTAGTATGACCGAAGCATTAGCCCTGTCCTATCATCTGTATAATGGGGTTCGTCATTTATTGACGGATTTTTCGGGATTTATCTTTCTTAGAATTGGAAGAAAAAGATTGAAATGACTGTTAAAAATTTCACCTATACCTTTGAGATTTAAACAAAATTTTTTTTCTTATGAAATGTATATTATTCGTTGATAGATCTAAAGCTTATGCCGTAGAAGCTGACATCAGGCTATTGGCCTTTTATCTGCATCTTCCCGACCGGAAGGAGTTCGCTTTGTTTGGGATGAACTCGCAAAGACTCGACCCGAGGACTTCCCTCGTAGAGTGGCGTCTTTTCTTATCAAAGAATTTCTCAGTGGAACTAAAAAAAAAGAGTTTGAGCTCTTTTGGCTTACTTTTAGCCAAGCGGGGGGGCTATCCGCATGTGTCCCAAAGTGACGTCCATTTTTTGGTAATGGGTATACTCGAGAGAAAAGGTTTGGAATTCGACCTCCCCTTATACGCTCTAAAAAGGGGTCATGGACTCCTTTTTTATTTAGGATCCCCTTTCCACATTCAATTATTTATTGAGCCTGGTGTGGAATCACCATCATTACACATTCATTCTTGGTCTGGCTGATGGTCTAGCGAGCCTTCCTAGCCGCCTAGAGTGCAGCCTGCCTGCTGAAGACCGTAACGTAAGTAACTCAGTGCTCCATACGGGGGAAATGAAAGCAGAATTCGTTCGGATCCTCTCACATGTTCAATCTTTTTTTAGCGGTTTCCCCGGAGATCTTTATCATTAATGCTACCTTCATTTTGCTCATTCATGGAGTTGTATTTAGTACCTCTAAGAAATATGATTATCCACCGTTAGTCAGTAATGTGGGTTGGCTTGGATTACTTAGTGTTGCGCGCCTAGGAGGGCAGCGCGCTTTGGGATGCGGAGGAGCTATTATCGTCCAGCTCCCTAACCTAATGCGGCACCGGGTTTGGACCGCAGGGAACCGTAGCATGGGGGGACGTCTAATCCTTTTGCCGCCGCAAGGCTGGCTAATCGTACGCAGCAGGCTCGAAGACCCCTGGTTCTGGAAGGCACATGAGTCCGAACGCTATGTTTAATGTGCGACCGACACTACACTACGTAGGTACCTGTGCAGGTGAGGCGTCGGTCGGTCCTAGAAACGGCGGCAGCAGCGCGAGGAGTTAACGACCGGACGTGCTGCAA